AAACGCATTATTTTAATAGTGTAAATAGATACATTTTGGGCTTAAAATAAACTACTAGAGGTTTTCCTGTTTCCGGGGGGTTTTCAGGAGTGTAGACATCTTAGGAGTTTAGGGGGGTAGGGGGGTTTACGTGTAAAAACCCCCAGGGGGGTATCTTAGGTTTTTTAGGAGTAATTCTCACTATTTATGTACTTGATATCCTTAAATGTGGTTCTTTTTAGAAAATCTTTTCACCATGGATACTATTTCCTCGCACGCAAGGAAATGTACACGCTTGTCAACTTTTACCGTGTGCACTCTGAAATGCCAAGTGAAAGGAAACCAAAAAAAAAAACCCCATGCCCGATGGAGTGAACGCCCGGCTAGTTGGGTAACGAGTCGCATGTATTCCACCATTAACTTATGTAAGCGTCGATGAAAGTGTGAGGAATAATATCAAGTAATGGCCCTGAAGTAGGAACCAAATGCCAGGAATAATTCACTGTGTGAAACCCCCACAATAGTTGTCCCTCACCTTCAAGAACCGTATGCATTAAGAGATCAACTGATGGTAGGCTCTTACTACATTAAAATTTTGAGAGTTGACGGGATGGTGTGTCCACGTATATCTTAACCAATGAGATTTTTTACCAAAGTCTTAAATGTCGCCCGTCTTCAATACAAGTAATGAAAATAATATTAAGTCAGGTTTATGAACGTTTTCGAGGTTTATTGATGAATGAATGGGGAAATCCTATGTATGTTGATAAGACATAAATGTACTGAATCATTATTGATATGTTTAATAGAAAAGTATGGTGAATATACATACATGTACAAGGCGCCAACAAAGAATAGTTTAGTTTAGAATCCTAGCTTTGGGAGCTAGGGGTGAGGGTTAAAATCCCTCTTCTTTGAGCAAAAGGGAGGAGTTTAACCTCCGGCATCCAGTTTACAAGACTGGCGCTCTGGCGCTGAGCTACTAATGCAGGATCATTCGAGGGCCTTGTTCTCCAGCCAGCCTGCTAGGGGAGAAAGGAACAGGAAGAGGAAGAAGTACAAGAAAGAGGCAACTTGTCCAATAATGACAAATGGATGTTCCACGGGCATACCTCCAATTCAGGTTAGGATGGCGACGTCGGCGACGAGGGCTCAAAATAGGAGCTGGGTGAGGGGGCGGAAGGTCAGGCCTCGTTGTTTTGATGTGTGAAGGATGGGCACGACTATAAGCACAAGAATTGAGGCGAGTAGAGCTAATACCCCTCCTAGTTTGTTAGGAATAGAGCGGAGAATGGCGTAGGCAAAAAGGAAGTATCACTCGGGCTTAATGTGGGGTGGAGTCACTAAGGGGTTGGCAGGGGTGAAGTTGTCGGGGTCCCCTAGAAGGTTAGGGGAAAATAAGGCTAATGAGGTGAGGGCAATGAGGAGAGCTGCGAACCCAAGCAAGTCTTTATAGGAGAAGTAGGGGTGAAACGAAATTTTATCGGCGTCAGAGTTTAGTCCCAGGGGGTTATTAGATCCTGTTTCGTGAAGAAAGAGTAGATGGATTACTGTGGCGGCAGCGATGACAAATGGAAATAGGAAATGGAAGGCAAAGAAGCGGGTGAGGGTGGCATTGTCGACTGAGAAGCCGCCTCAGATTCATTGAACTAAGGTGTTGCCGATGTAGGGGACGGCCGAGAGGAGATTAGTAATAACTGTTGCGCCTCAAAAGGATATTTGTCCTCAGGGAAGGACGTATCCTACGAAGGCAGTCATTATAACTAGGAGGAGGAGGACTACTCCGATGTTTCATGTCTCTTTGTAGAGGTATGAACCATAATATAAACCCCGGCCGATATGCAAGTAGATGCAGATGAAAAAGAAGGATGCACCGTTAGCATGAATGTTTCGAATTAGTCAACCGTAGTTTACATCACGACAAATGTGGGCAACGGATGAGAAGGCGGTTGCGATATCAGAGGTATAGTGTATAGCGAGGAATAAGCCTGTGAGGATCTGGGTTGCCAGGCAGAGGCCTAGCAGGGAGCCGAAGTTTCATCAGACCGAAATGTTTGATGGAGCGGGGAGGTCGACGAGTGCGTCGTTTGCGATTTTTAGTAAGGGGTGGGTTTTTCGGAGGCTTGCCATTAGGGTTCTTGTAGTTGAATAACAACGATGGTTTTTCAAGCCATTAGTCTTGGTTAAAGTCCTGGCAGGAATTATGACTTATATTATGTCTTTATTATTAATTGGTTTAGTGTTAGGGTTAGTTGCGGTTGCTTCTAATCCTTCTCCCTATTTTGCTGCTTTGGGGTTGGTAGTAGTGGCAGGAATGGGGTGTGGTGTGTTAGTAGGACACGGGGGGCCTTTTTTATCTCTGGTACTCTTTTTAATTTATTTGGGTGGCATATTAGTTGTGTTTGCGTACTCGGCGGCTTTGGCCGCCGAGCCTTACCCCGAAAGCTGGGGTAGTCGACCTGTTGCAGCTTACATGGTGCTGTACACGGTGGTGGTAGGGGTAGTGTCTGGGTTTTTCTGGGGCGGATGATATGAAGCTTCTTGGGTGAGCGTTGATGAATTTGGGGGGTTTTTAGTAGTCCGGGGGGATGTAGGGGGAGTTGCTTTAATATATTCGGCAGGTGGAGGAATATTAGTAATTAGTGCTTGGGTTTTGTTATTAACTTTATTTGTGGTGTTAGAGCTGACGCGGGGACTTAGTCGAGGGGCGCTTCGGGTGGTTTAAGAGGTAAGTAGGAGTGTTGCAAGGGCAAGAGTGAGGAGAAAGAGGGCGAGGTATGTCTTGATTATGCCCTGTTGAATGTTGCTTGTTGTGGAAGCTAAGGGGGTATTGAGGGAGGCTACTGCTTTAGGGCCTGTTTTTTCAAGTCAGGTTTGGTCAATCAGTTGGCTGGCAATTGCTTGGCCAAAGATTAAGTTAAGTTTAGGCATGAGGCGGTGGAAAACCCCTGGGAAAAAGCCTAGTATATTGGAGAAGTGATGAGGGGCTAAGCGGGGGGCATGTTGGTGTTGTTTGGTTGTAAGGGAGGCTAGTTCAAAGGCAACTAGGAGGCCGAGGATTGTCACGATAAGGGCTGCTAGTTTGAGTAAGGGGGGTATGGATATCACGGGTGTTTTTATAGGAGTAATATTGGAAGTAATAATGAGTCCGGCGATGATGCTGCCTCAGGCAAGTCGTTTAATTGGGTTAATTACTGCTGGGTTATTTTCATTGATGGGGGAGAGTGTATTAAATCGAGGGTGTCCTATGGACACAAAGAATACAACGCGAAGGCTGTAAATTGCAGTGAAGGAGGTGGCCAGGAGGGTTAGGGCAAGGGCTCAGGCGTTTAGGTGTGATGTGTTAAGTGCTTCGATAATTGCGTCTTTAGAGAAGAAGCCTGCTAGGAAGGGGGTGCCGGTTAAGGCCAGGCTTCCGATGGTGAGGCATGAGGAGGTGAAGGGGGTTAAATGGTGTATTCCTCCCATTTTTCGAATATCTTGTTCGTCGTTTAGGCTATGGATAATTGAGCCGGAGCATAAGAATAATATGGCTTTAAAGAATGCGTGGGTGCAGATATGGAGGAAGGCAAGTTGGGGTTGGTTTAGTCCGATTGTCACTATCATTAGGCCCAGCTGGCTTGATGTAGAGAATGCAACGATTTTTTTGATATCATTCTGGGTGAGGGCACAAGTGGCGGTAAAAAGGGTGGTGAGGGCGCCTAGACATAGGCAGGTGGTAAGAGCTAATTGGTTATTCTCTATTAAAGGGCTTAATCGAATGAGTAAAAAAATGCCTGCCACGACTATGGTGCTGGAATGCAGTAGGGCAGAGACCGGTGTAGGACCCTCTATGGCAGAGGGAAGCCAAGGATGAAGTCCAAACTGGGCCGATTTACCAGTGGCGGCAATAATTAACCCCAATAGGGGAAAAGTGAGATCAAAATTATTAGCAGAAATGAATATTTGTTGGATTTCCCAAGAATTGAAGTTTGTGGCCATTCAAGCTATGGCAAAAATTAGGCCTACATCTCCAACTCGGTTATAGAGGACTGCTTGAAGAGCGGCGGTGTTTGCGTCTGCTCGGCCGTATCATCAGCCGATAAGAAGAAAGGACATGATACCCACACCTTCTCAGCCGATAAAAAATTGAAATATATTATTGGCTGTCACTAAAATAATCATGGCAATGAGAAAGATCAACAGGTATTTGAAGAAACGGTTTATGTATGGGTCGGTGTGCATATATCAAGATGCAAATTCAAGAATAGATCAAGTAACGTATAGGGCAACGGGGGTAAAGATGACGGAGTAAAGATCAAACTTTAGGCTGATATTAATGTCAAATGTTAGGGTGTTTATCCAGGACCAGTTAGTAATAACAGTTTCTGCACCTTCGTTAAGGAATAGGGCAAGAGGAAGGAGGCTTGTAAAGAAGGCCAGCTTTACTGCTGTTTTTACATGGGAGAGGGCCCAGGTGGGCTCTGGGGGGCGGGGTGCTAGGGTTGTAAGTACGGGGAATGTTAGGAGGAAGAAGATAGTAATTAAGCTGGATGTTATCACGAGTGAGGTGGGATGCATAGCTGCTACTTGGATTTGCACCAAGAGTTTTTGGTTCCTAAGACCAACGGATGAGCTGTTATCCTTTAGGAGCGGTTCGAGTGAGCCTAGGGGTTCAACCAAGGTGGTGGAAATTAGCAGTTTCCGTTGCTAGCGAGCCTCTCTCGGTGGATAAGGGGGATTTAACCCCTGTCTTTAGAATCACAATCTAATGTTTTTGTTAAACTATATCTACAGGCGGCTCACCCTCAAATTAGTTCCGGCTTGAGGACTAGGAGCAGGAGGGGGAGAAGATGGAGGGCCATAAGTAAATGTTCTCGGGAGTGGGAGGGGTCTAGTGCAATAATGTGTGCGGGGAGGGGGCCTCGTTGTGTTATGAGAAACATATAAAGTGAATAGCCGGCAGTAATTAATGTTCCGGCTCCTGTAAGGGCTAAGGTTCACCAGGATCAGTTGAATAGGGAGGTAATAATTATTAGCTCGCCTATTAGGTTAGGTAAGGGAGGGAGAGCTAGGTTTGCTAGGCTGGCAATAAATCATCAGGATGTCATCAAGGGGAGGGCCATTTGTAAGCCTCGGGCTAAGACCATGGTTCGGCTGTGTGTACGCTCGTAGTTTGTGTTTGCAAGGCAGAATAGGGCAGAGGACGTAAGTCCATGTGCAATTATAAGAATAAGGGCCCCTGTAAAGCCTCAGGGGGTCTGAATGAGAATGCCCCCAACAACTAGGCCCATGTGACCGACGGAGGAGTAGGCGATTAGGGACTTTAGGTCCGTTTGGCGTAAACAGATTGAGCCTGTTATGATTACTCCTCAGAGTGCAAAGATAATAAAAGGGTAGCTGAGTTCCTTGGTAAGGGGCTCTAGAACAATTATCATTCGTATCATGCCGTAACCTCCAAGTTTAAGGAGGACGGCAGCGAGGATTATAGAGCCAGCAATTGGGGCTTCTACATGTGCCTTAGGAAGCCAGAGATGGACCCCGTAAAGTGGCATCTTAACTAGGAAGGCTAGTAGGCATCCGGCCCACCAAAGTTTGTCAGCATAGGTTGTAAGTGAAAGAGGGGTGGAGTACTGAAGGGTTAATAGGGAGAGGGTGCCTGTGCTGTTTTGAAGTAGCAGGAGGGCAACGAGAAGTGGGAGTGAGCCCGCTAGGGTATAAAATAGGAAGTAGGTGCCTGCATTAAGGCGTTCTGTTTGGTTACCTCATCGGGTGATGAGAAACAAGGTGGGGATGAGGGTGGCTTCAAATATAACATAAAACATAATAATTTCGGTGGCGCCAAAGGCCATAATTAGGAAGGCTTGTAGGGATGTAAGGAGCGTAATAAATATACGTTGACGGTTAATGGGCTCAGAGGTTGTATGATTTTGGCTTGCAAGAATTATGAGTGGGAGGAGTCAGCAAGTTAGTACTAGGAGGGGAGTGGAAAGGGGGTCTGTGGCCATGTAGAGGTTAAGAGAGGACCAGCCAGTCTCTGATAGATTTTTTAATCAAGTTAGGCTAATAAGGGCAATTGTTAGACTATGAAGAAGGGTTGCGGGTCAGAGTCATTTGGCAGGGGTTATTCAGATTGTTGGGACTAGCATCAGGGTAGGGACCAGAATTTTTAGCATTGTAGGAGGTTAAGATTTTGTAGACGATCAGAGCCGTGGGTTCGAGCGGTGGCTACTAGTAGGGCAAGGCCAGCGCTTGCTTCGCAAGCTGAGAAAGCTAGCAGGAGTATGGGGGCAGCTGAGAAGCTGGTTGAGTCTAATTGAAGTGTCCATAGGGAGAGCGCAATAAATAAAGATAGCATCATTCCTTCTAAGCAGAGCAGGGCAGAGAGGAGGTGGGTTCGGTGAAGGGCTAGGCCTGTGAGGCCCAGGAGGAAGGTTGATGAAAAAACAAAGTGAACAGGGGTCATTAGGCGGTTGTGGACTTTAACCACAAGTTTTTGAGCCGAAATCAAGTGTTTTACTTAAACTAACTGCCTATTCGGCCCATTCGAGGCCTCCTTGGCTTCATTCATAGATAAGCCCCAGTGTAAGAAGGATTAAGACAGCCGAGGCCCAAAGGAATGTAGTTAGTGGATTTATTAATTGATCCCCTCAGGGCAGGGGGAGGAGGAGGGCGATCTCTAGGTCGAAGAGAAGGAAAAGAATAGCGACTAGAAAGAAGCGGAGTGAGAAAGGTAGTCGGGCACTTCCCAGCGGGTCGAAGCCGCACTCGTAGGGGGAAAGTTTTTCGTGGTCTGGGTTCATTTGCGGGAGTCAAAAGGAGATAATAGCGAGGATGATGCAAAGGGCTGCGGCGATGCAAATAATGGTTGTGACAAGGTTCATTATCTTTCCTTGGAATTTAACCAAGACCGGGTGATTGGAAGTCACTTGTACTAGCTTTAATACTAGAAAGATTACGATCCTCATCAGTAGATAGAGATATACAGGAATAGTCAAACAACGTCTACAAAGTGTCAATATCATGCTGCTGCTTCAAATCCGAAGTGGTGCTCCGAGGTGAAATGGTATTGAATTTGGCGAAGTAAACATACGGCGAGGAAAGTTGAGCCGATAATGACGTGTAGGCCATGGAAACCGGTCGCCACAAAGAATGTTGAACCGTAGACTCCGTCTGCAATTGTAAAAGGGGCTTCGTAATATTCTATGGCTTGGAGAGCAGTAAAATAGAAGCCGAGAAGGATTGTTAATATAAGGGATTGAATTGCTTGTTTTCGTTCACCCTCTATGATGCTATGATGGGCCCAGGTAACGGTTACTCCGGAGGCGAGAAGGACTGCTGTATTCAGCAGAGGTACTTCAAAAGGGTCAAGGACAGTAATACCCGTGGGGGGTCAGCATCCGCCTAATTCAGGGGTGGGGGCGAGGCTCGCGTGATAAAAGGCTCAGAAGAAGCCTAAAAAGAAGAAGACTTCGGAGGTAATAAACAGAATTATACCGTATCGTAGGCCTTTTTGGACAGGGGGTGTGTGGTGGCCCTGGAAAGTGCCTTCTCGAATGATGTCTCGTCATCACTGATATATCGTGAGGAGAAGTAGCACTAAGCCCAGGGCTAGGAGTGTGGTAGAGTTGAAATGAAATCAAATGGCAAGACCAGATGTTATTAAGAGGGCGGCGATTGCGCCTGTAAGGGGTCAAGGGCTGGGGTCAACTATGTGGTATGCGTGTGCTTGGTGGGCCATTAAACGTTTTCTTGTAGGTAGAGGCTTAAAAGAAGAACAAAGACGTAGGCCTGAATTATTGCCACGGCAACCTCTAAAAGGGTTAGAAGAAACAGCAGGGTTACAGTAAGAATCGCTACTGTGGGTATAAGGGGGAGGAGTACGAAGGCGGCAGTAGCGATTAATTGAATAAGGAGATGTCCGGCTGTCAAATTTGCTGTCAGTCGCACGCCCAAGGCTAGGGGGCGAATAAATAGGCTAATTGTTTCGATAATAATTAGAACAGGGATTAGGAGGGTGGGGGTACCTTCTGGAAGAAGGTGTCCTAGGGCAATGGTTGGTTGATTTCGCATACCAATAATTACGGTTGCCAACCAAAGAGGAACTGCAAGGCCTATGTTGAGGGATAGTTGAGTGGTGGGTGTAAAAGTGTACGGGAGGAGGCCAAGTATATTAAGGGTGATGAGGAATAATATTAGGGATGTAAATAGGATGGCCCATTTATGACCCCCCGGGTTGAGTGGTAGGAGGAGTTGTTGAGTAAATCGATTTACAAATCAGCCCTGAAGGGTTAAAAGGCGATTATTTAGTCATCGGGAGGAGGGAGTGGGGAAGAGTACTCATGGGAGGCTGAGGGCTAGGACAATTAGAGGGATGCCTAGGTAAGTGGGGCTCATAAATTGGTCGAAAAAGCTTAGTGTCATGGTCAGTTTCAGGGCTCTGTTTTAGGGGTCTCAGTGCTTTGGAGTGAGGGTTCATTAGGGAAAGTGTGTGCTAGGACTTTAGGAGGAAGGACGGTTAGGAAAATTAGTCACGAAAAGACTAGAATGGCAAATCAAGGTGCGGGGTTGAGTTGGGGCATGTCGCTAGGGGTGGTTGGGGACCACCAATCTTTAGCTTAAAAGGCTAACGCTACACCCTGTTTAGCTTCTTAGCGAGGCGTCTTCAAGTATGAGAGATGATCAGTTTTCGAAGTGTTCTAGTGGGACGGCTTCAACTACGATGGGTATAAAACTGTGGTTTGCTCCACAAATTTCAGAGCATTGTCCATAGAAAACTCCGGGGCGAGATGCGATAAAGGCTGTTTGGTTTAGGCGTCCGGGGACTGCATCCATTTTTACGCCGAGGGCGGGCACTGCTCATGAGTGAAGAACATCTTCAGCAGACACTAGTACTCGGATCGGGGATTCTACTGGGACAACCATTCGGTGGTCAGCTTCAAGGAGGCGAAATTGACCAGGGGCTAGGTCTTGAGTGGGAATTATGTAGGAGTCAAACCCAAGGTCCTCGTAGTCGGTGTACTCGTAGCTTCAGTATCACTGGTGACCCATGGCCTTGATTGTTAGGTGGGGGTCATTAATTTCGTCCATTAGGTAGAGGATGCGAAGGGAAGGGAGGGCAATTAGAATTAAAATAATTGCAGGAAGAATGGTTCAGATAATTTCAATTTCTTGGGAGTCCAGAATATATTTATTTGTTAATTTGGTGGATACCATTGCCACAATAATGTAAAGTACTAGTGTGCTAATTAGAAAGACGATCATCAGGGCGTGGTCGTGAAAATGAAGGAGTTCTTCTATAACAGGTGAAGCTGCATCTTGGAAACCTAGCTGTGAGGGATGTGCCATTAAGGGGGGGGGGTAAGACACGCGGGGGTTTAACCCACGATTTTGCCTTGACAAGGCAGTGTAATAACTACTTTACTAGTGTCTTATGAAGAAAGTGACAGAGCGGTTATGTGGTTGGCTTGAAACCAACACATGGGGGTTCGACTCCTCCCTTTCTCGTTAGTTTGATTGAACTTGAACAAATGCAGGTTCTTCGAATGTGTGGTAGGGAGGAGGGCAGCCGTGAAGTCACTCAACGTTAGTTGTGGTTAATTCTACAGCTAAAACTTCCCGTTTTGCAGCAAATGCTTCTCAAATAATAAATAAGAATATGATTACTGCAACGAGTGAAATTAGGGAGCCAATAGAGGAAACGGTGTTTCAAAGAGTGTAGGCATCAGGGTAGTCTGAGTATCGCCGAGGCATGCCTGCCAGACCTAGGAAATGTTGGGGGAAGAAAGTAAGATTGACGCCAATAAATATAATTCCGAAGTGGATTTTTGTTCAGGTGCTGTGGAGGGTGTATCCTGAGAACAGGGGGAATCAGTGGACGAATGCTGCAACAATGGCAAATACGGCTCCTATCGAGAGGACGTAGTGGAAGTGGGCAACTACGTAGTATGTGTCATGCAGGACAATGTCTAGGGAGGAGTTGGCAAGTACGATACCGGTTAGCCCTCCTACTGTAAAAAGGAAAATAAAGCCAAGGGCCCATAGGAGGGGTGTTTCTCATTTGATGGAGGCCCCGTGCAGTGTCGCAAGTCAACTAAAGACTTTCACACCGGTTGGAATTGCAATAATCATTGTTGCAGATGTAAAGTAGGCACGCGTGTCCACATCCATTCCGACAGTAAATATGTGATGGGCCCAGACGATAAATCCTAAAAGGCCAATTGCTATCATGGCTCAAACTATACCCATGTAACCAAAGGGCTCCTTTTTCCCGGAGTAGTAGGCGACAATATGTGAAATCATCCCGAACCCTGGGAGGATAAGAATATAAACCTCTGGGTGGCCAAAGAACCAGAATAAGTGCTGGTAAAGAATGGGGTCTCCTCCTCCTGCGGGGTCGAAGAAGGTGGTGTTGAGGTTTCGGTCTGTAAGGAGCATTGTAATGCCCGCAGCGAGGACTGGAAGTGACAGAAGGAGTAGGACAGCAGTAATTAGGACGGATCAGACAAAGAGGGGTGTTTGGTACTGGGAGATGGCTGGGGGTTTTATATTAATAATTGTGGTAATAAAATTGATTGCCCCTAGAATAGAGGAGACACCAGCAAGGTGAAGAGAGAAGATGGTTAGGTCAACGGATGCTCCTGCATGGGCTAGGTTGCCGGCAAGAGGGGGGTAAACAGTCCACCCAGTGCCAGCCCCGGCTTCGACACCGGAAGAGGCGAGCAGGAGAAGGAAGGAAGGGGGAAGGAGTCAAAAACTTATGTTGTTTATTCGAGGGAATGCTATGTCGGGGGCGCCGATCATTAGGGGCACAAGTCAGTTACCAAAACCTCCAATTATAATGGGCATTACTATAAAGAAAATTATTACAAATGCATGTGCCGTAACAATTACATTGTAGATCTGGTCGTCTCCCAGAAGAGCGCCCGGTTGGCTAAGTTCTGCACGAATTAGCAGACTCAGGGCTGTGCCTACTATTCCGGCTCAAGCACCAAATACTAAATAGAGGGTGCCGATATCTTTGTGATTGGTCGAGAAAAATCAACGTGTGATTGCCACAGGTAGGATGGCTGAGCTTTAAGCGGTGGATTGTAGCCCCATGTACAGAGGTTTAAATCCTCTTCTTACCAAGCCCCGAGGTGTTCAACATATTAGATTGCAAATCTAAAGAAGTAGGCTAACGCCTGCCGGGGCTTTCCCCCGCCTTTGTCACCGGACAGGCGGGGGAAAGCTAGACGAATGCTCGCTGGTTTGGGCGCTTAGCTGTTAACTAAGAGTTTGTAGGATCGAGGCCTACTCGTCTAGTAAGGCTTTAGCTTAATTAAAGTGTCTGTTTTGCATGCAGGAGATGTGGGGTAATGTCCCGCAAGCCTTAATCAGGGACTAGGAGGTTTTCACTCCCGCTTAGGGCTTTGAAGGCCCTTGGTCTTGTGCTAACCTAAGTTCCTTAAAGAGTGAGTGTTGCAGTAATGGCTGGGGTAAGGGGGAGGAGTGCCAGGGTTATTGTGGTTGTAACAGCGAGAGGAAGCGTGAGTTGTGCAGATGGGAGACGTCAGGGTGTAACACCAGCAAGGTTATTGGGGGACATAGTCAATGTTATGGCGTAGGAGAGTCGTAGGTAGAAGTAAAGGCTGAGAAGGGCGGTAAGTGCTGCTAAAGTTGCTGTGGTGGGGAGTTCCTGTTTAGTGAGTTCTTGCAGAATCAGTCATTTTGGCATAAAGCCTGTCAGTGGGGGGAGGCCTCCTAATGATAGCAAGATAAGGGGAGTTAGAGAAGTAAGTGCGGGTATCTTAGCTCAAGAAATGGCGAGGGTATTAATATTGGTTGATTTATTAAGTTTAAATACAAGGAATGTTGAGAATGTCATGACGAGGTATGTAAGGAGAGCTAGAAGGGTTAGGGAGGGGGAAAATTGTAGGATGAGGATTATTCATCCAAGATGGGCGATGGAGGAATAGGCAAGGATTTTTCGGAGCTGGGTTTGGTTTAGGCCCCCTCAGCCTCCCACTAGTGTTGATAGCAGGCCTAAAATAATAAGGAGGGTTGAGTTTGCGGGGTAAATTTGAAGGAGAAGGGCAAAAGGGGCAAGTTTTTGTCAGGTTGATAGGATTAAGCCTGTGGTGAGATCCAGTCCTTGAAGTACTTCTGGAAGTCAGGAGTGTACGGGGGCAAGCCCAATTTTTAGTGCTAGGGCGAGGGTAATTATAGTAACGGGGAGGGGGTGGGTTATTTGTTGAATATCTCATTGTCCTGTGAGCCAGGCGTTAGTAGTGCTAGCAAAAAGAAGTATGGCAGCTGCAGTGGCTTGGGTAAGAAAGTATTTGGTGGTGGCTTCTACTGCCCGTGGGTGGTGGAGGTGGGCCATAATGGGGATGATGGCTAGGGTATTTATTTCAAGTCCTATTCAGGCAAGGAGTCAGTGGGAGCTTGCAAATGTAATTGTGGTCCCCAGGCCTAAACCAAATAGTAGGGTGGCTAAGATGTACGGGTTCATTAGTAAAGGAAGGGGTTTAACCAACATGTTTGGGGTATGGGCCCAAAAGCTTAATTAGCTGACTTTACTAGAAAGTGGTGTAGTGGAAGCACTGAGAGTTTTGATCTCTCCGGGTAGGGTTCAAACCCCTTCTTTCTAAGGAGTCGGGGGGACTTTAACCCCCATAATTCACTCTATCAAAGTGATCCTTAACTTCAGGCACAACTCCGGGGTTAGAGTATAGGCGGTAGACCTGCAAATGCAATAGGAAGGGCCAAGTGTCAAATGACTAAGGCTAGTGTAAGGGGTAGGAAGTTTTTTCAAATTAAGTGCATGAGCTGGTCATAGCGAAATCGGGGGTAGGATGCTCGAACTCATAGGAAGATGACTGAGAGGAGGGCAGCTTTGGTTATTAGGTTAATGGTAGTAAGTTCTGGAATCGTGGGAATGTGGGAGGCCCCTAGGAAAAGTGTGGCAGAAAGTGTATTTATAAGTAAAATGTTGGCATATTCTGCCAGGAAAAAGAGGGCAAAGGGCCCTCCTGCGTACTCTACATTAAAACCTGAGACTAGTTCAGACTCGCCCTCAGTTAAATCGAAAGGGGCGCGGTTAGTTTCGGCCAGGGTTGAAATATATCATATGGCAGCTAGGGGTCAGGCTGGAAAAATTAGTCAGACGCTTTCTTGGGCTACGTTGAAGGTTTGAAGAGTAAAACCCCCCGTGAAAATAATGGTATTTAAGAGGATTAGCCCAAGGCTAACTTCATATGAAATAGTCTGGGCTACGGCCCGTAGGGCCCCGATGAGGGCATACTTAGAATTTGATGCTCATCCTGAGCCTAAAATTGAGTATACAGCAAGGCTAGATAAGGCTAGGATAAAAAGGATGCCCAGGTTGAGGTCTGTTACGGGATGGGGCAGAGGTATAGGGGCTCATAATGTGAGGGCCAGGGTTAGGGCTAATATGGGTGTTAAGATAAATAGAATTGGGGAGGAGGTTGAGGGGCGGACTGGTTCCTTAATAAATAGTTTTACCCCATCGGCGATGGGTTGAAGGAGGCCGTATGGGCCTACAATGTTTGGGCCTTTTCGTAATTGTATATAGCCCAGAACTTTCCGTTCGAGAAGGGTTAGGAAGGCAACAGCTAGGAGGATAGGTACAATGAAGGCTAGGGGATTGATGATATGGGTGATGAGTGTTGAGATCATAGTTAGGGAGAGGATTTGAACCTCTGTAGAAAGGGCTTAGGTCTTTTGCAGTAACCGGGCTCTGCCACCTTAACATGCCTTAATCTCAGGCAAAGGGGGGCATGCCCTTTTGCCTATTTTAGTTGTCTTCATTAGGTGGGGGTGAGGCATACTTGAAGCATGGGCCTCTTTTTTTCGGTCCTTTCGTACTAGAAAAAATCATAGCATAGATAGAAACTGACCTGGATTACTCCGGTCTGAACTCAGATCACGTAGGACTTTAATCGTTGAACAAACGAACCCTTAATAGCGGCTGCACCATTAGGATGTCCTGATCCAACATCGAGGTCGTAAACCCCCTTGTCGATATGGACTCTAAAAGGGGATTGCGCTGTTATCCCTGGGGTAACTCGGTTCGTTGATCGGCGTTGCCGGATCTTGCTGGTCAGAAATTCTGTTCATTAGAGCGGAGGCTCTGAGTTGTAGGAGGGAGTAGTCCCATTCCACATGGGGGTTTTGTGTTTCCCCGCGGTCGCCCCAACCAAAGACATAGGGGTAATTTTCATTTGGTTTAGCCCTTTGTTTCGGGATGTTTAACATGATTTACCTTGGCGTCTAAAGCTCCACAGGGTCTTCTCGTCTTATGGTCTTATCCCCGCTTCTGCACGGGGAGATCAATTTCATTGACTTGAAAAAGGAGACAGTTAAGCCCTCGTTATGCCATTCATACAGGTCTTCATTTAAAAGACAAGTGATTGCGCTACCTTCGCACGGTCAAAATACCGCGGCCGTTAAACTTATAGTCACAGGGCAGGCGGGACCTCTTATTCTTTATTTGCAAGAGGCGATGTTTTTGGTAAACAGGCGAGGCTTCATGTGTTTGCCGAGTTCCTTCTTTTTCTTTTAGTCTTTCCCGGGGGGCACACCAGTGTGGGGTTAACGGTTAAAATTTGAAGACTCTTCTTGTTGTTTAATCTGTCTTTCATTACCCTCTTTGTTTGGGACCGTTAGGGTTCGGTGGTTGGTCTGTTCCGATTTACACGTGTGCAGGGAGAGGGTCCGACCCTCTTATTACTCATATTAGCATGGTCTCTCCCATGGTTGCATGGGGCGGTCTGGTAAAATTAGGGGGTTAAGATAAATTATCAGAATAATGAGGTAATTGATATGCCTGAGCTTTAACGCTTTCTAAGGGGATGGCTGCTTTTAGGCCCACCAAAGCATTTTACTTTAAGTTATTATGATCTTTACCCACCTGGGAAAGTTGTATCTTTTTCAAAGGGGCTGTACCCCCTTTGACTAACTCTCGCGGTTTCTTAAAAGGTCTGTAGGGAGTAGGACAGGGGTGAGTGAAGAAGCTGCGAGGCTGAACTCCTATTCATTTCTCAGACAACCAGCTATAACTAGGTTCGGTAGGTCTGTCACCCCTACTCAAAGTTCTTCCCACTCTTTTGCCACAGAGACGGGTGTGCCCTATTAATAGGCTGCCTTGGAGTAGCTCACTTAGTTTCGGGGGGTCAGACTAAAGTTCTCTTTGCCTGGGTATTACTAGCTAAATCATGATGCAAAAGGTACGAGTTAAAATCTCTGCTTCTTAGGGCTTTACTGGGTTATTTCATTTCTCTTTCAGCGTTCCCTTGCGGTACTTTCTCTATTGCGCCGTCTGTTCCTCTTCCGTCGCCCGTACTGAGGTGGGAAAATGTTTTGTTTAGTTTAACACTAGTGTGTTTGGGTTTATTAATGGTGATTAATTGTTTTTGGTTAGGGGGCTAGCTATTGGGCGTCAGGGTAATCCGATTTGCACGGATGACTTCTCAGTGTAAGGGAGATGCTTTTCTGTCTTAGCTATACTCTGATTTAACCAAGTGCACCTTCCGGTACACTTACCATGTTACGACTTGCCTCCCCTTTGCGATTGTATGGTTTTAATTACTAAAGTTCTTGGGCTTGGGGAGAGTGACGGGCGGTGTGTGCGCGCTTCAGGGCCATTTTCAGCAGAACACTCTATTTTCTGCTTACTGCTAAATCCTCCTTTGGAAAAACATTTCAGTTTATCGTTCGTATTCCCTGTACAAGGGAATGTAGCCCATTTCTTCCCTTTCCATACGCTACACCTCGACCTGACGTTTTGGGTTGTGCCAATTTTGCTTACTATTAGACCTTCACAGGGTAAGCTGACGACGGTGGTATATAGGCGGGAGAAACAAGGAAAGGTGAGGTTGAACGGGGGTTATCGGTTCTAGAACAGGCTCCTCTAGGTGGATCTAAAGCACCGCCAAGTCCTTTGGGTTTTAAGCTAATGCTCGTAGTTCCCAGGCGGATGGCAGGTGTAAGTTGCCATCGATGTTTAAGGCTAGGCATAGTGGGGTATCTAATCCCAGTTTGTTTCATAGCTTTCGTGGGTTCGGGAAATGTAAAGCCACTTTCGTGATTGGGCTTCTTACCTTCGGGTGCGTATAACAGCTTTGAGGGCATTCGGCTTTAGTTTTAAATTTTTCTTAACCACTCTTTACGCCGGGGTTTGTCAACTTGGGCCTCTCGTATAACCGCGGTGGCTGGCACGAGTTTTACCGGCCCTCTTAGCTTTGACTAAGTCAAGTTTTCACTTATGGCTTAATGTTTATCACTGCTGAGTTCCCTTGAGGGTGTGGCTAAGCAAGGTGTCATGGGCTCAAATAGAATGTGCCTGATACCAGCTCCTTGTCCCCGGGCAGGGGACTGTGGGGCATTCTCACGGGTGTGCGGATACTTGCATGTGTAAGTTTAGCTAAAGTTGATAATAAAGTCAGGACCAAGCCTTTGTGCCTGCGGAGCTTTCTAGGGCTCATCTTAACATCTTCAGTGTCATGCTTTTATTAAGCTACGCTAGC